AATCGCTGGTATGGCTATCAAAATCGTGAGCATCAGCATGTAGGTTCCAGATCCAAGTAGTAGTTTCAGGGCCTTTAGCTATTGTTCTTGAAAAATGGCCGGGTCTGGCCCATTCCTCAAACGACGTTTTTACGGGATCCCTATCTACCAAAATTTTGACTTCTGGTTCCGGCGAACGAATAATCATTGAGTCCTCCTCTTTCCGGACAAGACATACAAAGAGACCTGCCAATATTTAAATAATTGGTGAACCTCTGAGAGATATTTAAAATGAATTTATTTTACTTGTATCTCCCATCTCGCTATTTTTTTTAGTTATTTACTAGAGCAATTATGATCTGGAAGTTGATCCAGGGCAAGTGTTCGGATCTATTATGACATAGATGTTTGGCGCCCAACGGACCCTTTTTGGGGTTTAAGATTCTAATTCTAAATCCCTTTTGAATTAAGCTAAAAACTCTTTTGTTGTGCAACTTAGACGATTCCTATCGCAATTCTAAAGTATTATATCGAGATCCTAAATATTTTACTATACAATATCCATCCAATATATCAATTTTATATTAAATATAAATTATTATTAATTTCTTATTAATTAAGAATAAGTAATACTCTCATCCTAACTATTTAAAATAGCACTAACAATCGTTTAGTCATTACTAAAGAAATACCCAATTTTTTAGTCATTCAAATTTAATATATATAGTTTATAATAAAATTTTTTCATTTATAAAAACGACTAAGCCTAAATTACTTATTTTTCGAGATCCTGTTATAAGTTCTATCCATATACGCTCTGATCGACAATTCATAATAGATCTGATTCCATTTAATAAGAATTAATTAAAAGAAGACACCAAAGTAATTGCACTTTCCTTACTTTGTTATGTTTTCGATGTAACTCTCATCAACTAGTATTATAATCTGATGTGAAACTTTACCTTTTTTATCTTTATTTTTTAGTTTACCAGTAATTCACCCAATTAGTTATAAAAACTCTAACCCTATACTATGTTTCCACATGTATAAGGGCTCTTTCTGTTATTAAAAAATCACGTAGTATATGATTCTGCTAAATATATATATGTGTTAGAATTCAAGCCTAAGTTTTTAAAACCGAGATTTTGGCCACAGGGTTTAAACAATCTTGTTTTTTTGAACATGAAGAAATAAAGAAGCCATTGCAATTGCCGGAAATACTAGGCCTACTAAAGGCACAAGAATAGAGGGAAAGTTAATAGTTGTCATAGAATGGGTACCTCGATCTATTATATTGTACCTGTTTGTTATATTTTTTGTTGTTATTATGTTATTATATTAATTAATTAATTAGAATTCTAATTAACTAAGTCTTATATCTATTCTTTAGAAGTGAATATAGTATATAAAAAGTGCAAAGAATGTAGAAGTAAAAAAAAGAAGCTTTCTACATATAGCTATATTAATCTAATAATCGCATTTTTTTCATCTTATTTTTGATTCTAATAAAAAACTTTTGGACACAAAGCAAAGAATTTACTTTAATTCTCGACTTTATTTATTTTTTTTACAGGAAAAAAGGCGTGCAGCTGAAATAACTCACTTAGAACGCCTTTTAAAAGATTGCGTGGTACGATTGGATCAAATAAACCCTTAGGGAATAAATATTCGGCTTCTTGTGAACCCTCAGGTACTGTCTCATTCAATAGTTGTTCAATTATTCTTTTACCCGCAAATGCAATGTAGGCGTTGGGTTCGGCAATAATGATATCCCCCAACATCCCAAAACTGGCTGTTACCCCACCTGTCGTAGGAGATGTAAGAATTGATACATAGAATAACCTTTTATTTGATTGATAATCATATAAAACAGATGCTATTTTAGCCATTTGCATTAAGCTCAAGCTTCCTTCTTGCATGCGTGCTCCTCCAGACGCACATACTATAATAAGGGGTAGTAATTTATTACTAGCATATTCAATCAACCGGGTTATTTTTTCCCCGACTACCGATCCCATACTACCTCCTATAAACTTAAAATCCATAACCCCAATTGCTACAGGAATACCGTCTAGTTGACCTATACCTGTTTGAACAGCTTCAGTTAACCCTGTCTGTATTTGATCAGAATTAATACGATCTTCGTAAGGTTCCTCCTCCCAATTAAATTCAAGGGGATCCACAGATAGGTCTGAGGTTGAATTATATTTTTTTATCTGTTCTTTCTTTATCTTTTCTTTCCATTCTTTCTTTATCTGTTCTTTCAATGCAAAAATATCTGCAACCAGATCTTCATACATACGACGAATACAATCTTGATCTTTGTCAGGTTCCTCCTCCAAATTAAATTCAAGGGGCACAGAAACCATATCTTCATCCATAGGATTCCAAGTCCCCGGATCAATCAGAAGTTCAATTCTATCTGAACTACTCATTTTCAAATGATATCCACATTCTTCACAAATATTAAGGTGGATCTTTAAAAATTTTTTATAATTTAAGAAATAACAATTGTCGCATT